GTGGCTTATCGGCAGAAAAGAATCCATTTAGATAGTCCTTTGTGGCTGCGGTGGCGACTAGATCAACGCGTTATTACTTCAAGAGAAGCTCCCATCGAAGTTCACTATGAATCTTTGGGTACCTGTCATGAGATTTATGGACACTTACTAATAGTAAGAAGTATAAAAAAAGAAATTCTTTGTATATATGTTCGAACCACTGTTGGTCATATTTCTCTTTATCGAGAAATCGAAGAAGCTATACAAGGGTTTTGCAGGGCCCGCTCATATGGTACCTAATCATATGGTATCCAAGCTAAGTAGTTCTATTAAACTAGTGTGAATTCAAGCCCCTACGGTTCAACTAGGACCCTAATTCCGGAATTTCTGCGCGAATCAAGATCGAGAAAAGGAAGTTTTCCAACAAACCCATTGTCAAACCCCACTCATCGGAATATGGAGGTACTTATGGCAGAACGGGCCGGTCTGGTCTTTCACAATAAAGTGATAGATGGAACTGCCATTAAACGACTTATTACTAGATTAATAGATCACTTCGGAATGGCATATACATCACATATCCTGGATCAAGTAAAGACTCTGGGGTTCCGGCAAGCCACTGCGACATCCATTTCATTAGGAATTGATGATCTTTTAACAATACCTTCTAAGGGATGGCTAGTCCAAGATGCTGAACAACAAAGTTTGATTTTGGAAAAACACCATCATTATGGAAATGTACACACGGTAGAAAAATTACGACAATCTATTGAGATATGGTATGCTACAAGTGAATATTTGCGACAAGAAATGAATCCTAATTTTCGGATGACTGATCCTTTTAATCCAGTCCATATGATGTCCTTTTCGGGAGCTAGAGGAAATGCATCTCAAGTACACCAATTAGTAGGTATGAGAGGATTAATGTCGGATCCACAAGGACAAATGATTGATTTACCTATTCAAAGCAATTTACGTGAAGGACTGTCTTTAACAGAATATATCATTTCTTGTTACGGAGCCCGCAAAGGAGTTGTAGATACTGCTGTACGAACATCGGATGCTGGATATCTCACACGTAGACTTGTTGAAGTAGTTCAACACATTGTTGTACGTAGAACAGACTGTGGGACCATCCAAGGAATTTCTGTAAGTCCTCGAAATGGGATGACGTCGGAAAGAATTTTTATCCAAATATTGATGGGCCGCGTATTAGCAGACGATATATATATAGGCTCACGATGTATTGCCGTTCGAAATCAAGATATTGGTATTGGACTTGTCAATCGATTCATAACCTTTCAAACACAACCCATCTCGATCCGAACTCCCCTTACTTGTAAGAGTACGTCTTGGATCTGCCGATTATGTTATGGCCGGAGCCCTACTCATGGTGACCTCGTCGAATTGGGAGAAGCTGTAGGTATTATTGCGGGTCAATCTATTGGGGAACCCGGCACTCAACTAACATTAAGAACTTTTCATACCGGTGGAGTATTCACCGGGGGTACTGCAGAACATGTACGAGCCCCCTCTAATGGAAAAATAAAATTCAATGAGGATTTGGTTCATCCCACACGTACACGTCACGGGCATCCCGCTTTTCTATGTTATATAGACTTGTATGTAACTATTGAGAGCGAGGATATTATACATAACGTGACTATTCCACCAAAAAGTTTTATTTTAGTTCAAAACGATCAATATGTAGAATCAGAACAAGTGATTGCTGAGATTCGCGCGGGAACATATACTTTGAATTTTAAAGAGAGGGTTCGAAAACATATTTATTCTGACTCAGAGGGAGAAATGCACTGGAGTACCGATGTATATCATGCACCCGATTTTACATATAGTAATGTACATCTCTTGCCAAAAACAAGTCACTTATGGATATTATCAGGAGGCTTGTACAGATCCAGCAAAGCCTCTTTTTCAATCCATAAAGATCAAGATCAAATGAACCTTTATTTTCTTTCTTCTAAAGGAAAATCTATTTTTAGCTTTTCAGTAAATACAGTAAAGAATGATCAAGGGAAAGACAAATTCGTTACTTCAAGTCTTTCTGGTAAAAAAGAAAGCAGTATTCCCGATGATTCAGAATTTAATCGAATCATAGATAGGGGTCAGTGTAATCTCAGATTTCGTTCTATTCTCCACAAAAATTCTGATTTAGTTTTATTAGCAAAGAGGCGAAGAAATAGATTCATCATTCCATTCCAATGGATTCAAGAACGAGAGAACGAACAACTGCCCCGTTCCAGTATTTCGATTGAAATACCGATAAATGGTATTTTTCGGAGAAATAGTATTCTTGCTTATTTTGATGATACTCAATACAGAAGAAAGAGTTCGGGAATTACTAAATACGGGGCTATAGGCTTGCATTCAATCCTCAAAAAAGAGGATTTAATTGAGTATGGCGAAGTCAAAGAACTTAAGCCAAAATACCAAACGAAAGTAGACAGCTTTTTTTTCATTCCCGAAGAGGTGCATATTTTACCCGAATCTTATACTATAA